CTTCCAGCGAAACTCTAGAAAGGATGAAAGATAAACCTATATACATATGTATACGTAATAAAATAGTATTTCAAATGATTAATGACGACTCGAATGTTTTTTTTTTATGATATAGTCAAAATGAACGAATTGTTGTAAATCAATTCCAACTTCAAGTTGAAAAAAGAATCAAATATTCATTGATTCAATATCATTCACTCCATCATAATCTGATAGATCTGTTGAAGAACTGATTAATCAGACGAGAATAGAATAAAGATAGAGTCCCATTCTACATGTCAATACAGACAAAAATGAAATTTATAGTAAGAGGAAAATCCGTCGACTTTAAAAATCGTGAGGGTTCAAGTCCCTCTATCCCCAAAAATAGAAAAAGGCACGTTTTATTTGCCTTTCTAATTATTTATCCTATCGCTTTGGTTAGCGATTCACAATTCATTATGTTTATCATTGATTCTACTCTTTCCCAAACAGATCTGGGCAGAAATTTTTTTCTTATCACAATACTTGTGAATATATATGATACACGTACAACTCAACATCCTTGAGCAAGGAATCCCCATTTCTAATTTGAAATGATTAACATAACAATACATATTATTTGTCTACTCTACTGAAACTTACAAAAAAATCTTTTTTTTTTAATTAAAGAGCCAAGAAATTCCAGGGGACTTTAGAATACCTTTTTCCTATTAAAAAAAAAATTGACATAGACCCAAGCCATCTATTAAAATAGAAAAAAAAAAATGATGCGCTGGAAATGGCCGGGATAGCTCAGTTGGTAGAGCAGAGGACTGAAAATCCTCGTGTCACCAGTTCAAATCTGGTTCCTGGCACATGATTAGTATGTCTTCTACAAATGAATTGATATAAGTATACATTAATAGTATAGATCATGAGAAATACCTATACATCTAGATGTATGGAGATATACCCTTTCCACTTTGTAGATTTATCGATGAGTAAAGTAAAGATTATATTTATAGAAAATATGGAATAGAAAAAAAGCATTTTTTTTTTGTTTCCTCCTATTTTTTATTTGTTCATACTGTGTTTCCTCCCCTTCAAAACGAATGTTAATATTTCATACATATTTGAACGAACGGTTCAAATAGTTGGTTAAAAGACTCAAAAGTATAATCTAAAAGAGTTGAAGAGTGGCAAGAGCCGAGATTCATCTAAGATACAGTACAAATTGAATCCGATACTCTTTTTATTTTTTTCTATTTTTCCTCCTTTCAGATTCTATTTCTTTCATTTTCCCCTATATGACTTATGCCTTTCTAAAACACATCTAAGTGATGTGCGCGATTACATAGTTCATGATGCCGAACTCATTTAGTTTATCCTCTTATCCCGTCTCATTGAAAATAAATATCTTCAAAATTGGATAATCTTACCGAATCCATAATTTTATTTTTTTTATTATTCTTATATTACTTATAATCAATAATAATAAGATGACTGAGAATTCAATTACTTTACTATGGTTGATCTGTAAAAGAATGTACAAATTGATTTGAATATCTGAAAAATTGATTTGAAGTTGTATAAGTGAAGATTAGTTTCTTATTATTCAATGAGCATCTTGTATTTCAAAAAAATTAGGGGCAATATAATCCTTACGTAAGGGCCAGCCTATCCAACTTTCGGGCATTAAGATACGCTTCAGGCGTGGATGATTATCATAAGAGATTCCCAACATATCATAAGATTCCCTTTCTTGAAAATCCGCACTTTTCCAAATCCAGAAAACAGACGGAATTCTAGGATTCCTCCTTGTGGCAAATACTTTTACGCATATCTCTTCCGGTTGATCTATACCATACTCGATTCTCGTAAGATGATACACACTAGCTAACAGCCCGCCTGGTGCTACATCATAGGCACATTGGGAACGTAGATAATTGTAACCATATACATATAAAATGACAGCAATGGAATGCCAATCCTCGGGCTTTATTTGTAAAGTCTCAATTCCTTGGTAATCGAAACCCAAAGATCTATGAACTAGTCCATGTTTGGCTAACCAAACAGACAAATGACCCTGCATCTTTTTTTTATCTCTCCCACATTTTTATTTGTAATTTTATTTGTATAAGTATTTCCCGTTTACGCTGAAAAATTTTCAATTTATAAAGATTGACTCCTTCTTTTCTTTGTTATTCTGTACAAAACTATCCGGCCTAATTCACTAATTGATAGGAAGATACTGAACTTTTGTATTTAAAAAAAGTTTTAGTAGGGATACTTTGTGAAGTAGATGGTGGTTGATAGAGTAATCCTTGGTCATAATTTCCAGTATGAGTACTTCGGCCAACATGAAATTTGTGGTTGGTAGTAAAATACCGATTTTCTTGTTGAGACTTAATTTGATCTTCATAAATTTCTCGCGATATTTTCTTACGAAGTTTTGTTATAGCATCTATAACCGCCTCTGGTTTAGGTGGACAACCAGGCAAATAGACATCCACAGGAATTAACTTATCAACTCCCCGAA